TTTCATGCTTACTATAACTAGTTATTTCGGTTTTCTGCTGGCGGCTTTAACTATAACCTCAGTTCTATTTATTGGTCTGAACAAAATACGACTTATTTGAAATTGATTGAATGAACAATTCAAAAAAAAAAATGTTTTTGTGAGAGTCCCGGTTATAGTTACTTCCCTTGTCAATTGTAAATTCTTGGTTATTGAGATTCACGGACGGTTTGGATTAATATTTAGAGATAGATATTACCTACCCTTTTTTCCTCTTTCAAACAAGTTGAAATGATTGAAGTTTTACTATTTGGAATCGTGCTAGGTCTAATTCCTATTACTTTGGCTGGATTATTTGTAACTGCATATTTACAATACAGACGCGGGGATCAGTTGGACCTTTGATTAAGTAACATCTCTCTTTTTTTTATTGACCTCCTGCGAATTAAAGATAAGGAGGAGGTCAAATTCGGATTACTTTTCAAGTCAATAAAGTTATTTCATTGTCATTCGACCTAAGAAGAGCGGAATCACGCTCTGTAGGATTTGAACCTACGACATCGGGTTTTGGAGACCCACGTTCTACCGAACTGAACTAAGAGCGCTTTCTTATCACAATAGATAAGATCATAAAGAAAAGGATTCTATTTGTACCCCAATAGATCTTACATGCATATAGTATCATAAACTGAAATATTAGGTATGTCCAATTTTCATTGATCACTATTGATCCTTCGTTAATGCCTATAGGATATAGAATAAGTAATAGGTAGGGATGACAGGATTTGAACCCGTGACATTTTGTACCCAAAACAAACGCGCTACCAAGCTGCGCTACATCCCTTTCAATTGGCCTACAGTGTCATTGTAGAGAATCCACGTCTTGTTTTCCACATCGTTATTTTCCCTATTGATATACAAATTCTCTTGTCATTTCTTCTTTTTGGTCTCACGGATTATATTACATATAAAAAAAAAAAAAGAATTATATATTATATATATTATATACATATGAAAATACATCTGAAATGAAACCCAACAGATAAAAAAAATCTTTCTCGGTAATGTTCCGAGAAAGAAGGAAACGCCTTTTCTCTGTTGTAAGGAAAGGAAAATATCATCTATCGGGTCGTTTTATATATTCATATATTCATTTTAGTTACGAATTTCGTGTACAAATACAAGCGATTCTTAACTACATATGCATTACTACATATGCATTCATATATGTATTACAATAAAAATTACAATAAAAAGGAGGATTTTCAATGCGAGATATAAAAACATATCTCTCTGTGGCACCTGTGCTAAGTACTCTATGGTTCGGGTCTTTAGCAGGTTTATTGATAGAGATCAATCGTTTATTCCCAGATGCGCTGACATTCCCCTTTTTTCATTCTAGTTATTGACATGGGAAGGGCCTAAGAAGATTAGAGAGATACAAGAAATAGTCTGTGACTAATCCCGCTCCCTTTCTCTTTCTTTGTTTTGTGCTTTTGTCAGTTTTTTAGGATGAAATTAAAAGAAAGAGAAAAAAATTGAAAAGTGGAGTCAACCGCATCGAAACTTGGGTTCAGGCTCAAATTACTAGAGGGGTAGCGGAAATGAGGTCGAGGGCAACAAAATCATACAAAATATTTCAATTAAATACTATATTAAGATTATAGATTATAAATAATATAATTGATAGGTAGAAATCGTTGTATTACTTATTCTTATTATTATTTTTTCTCTATGAATTTTTGATTGCAACAAAATCTTTCATAATTGGATTTCAGGTCAGCAACTTCTTTTTTTTTTGTTTCGGGTCGAAAATGAAAGAATTGAGTGAATCCAAAATTCAAAGGAGGTTCATGGCCAAGGGTAAAGATGTCAGAATAAGAGTTATTTTGGAATGTAACAGTTGTGTCCGAAACGATATTAATAAGGAATCGCCAGGCATTTCCAGATATATTACCCAAAAGAATCGACACAATACGCCTAATCGATTGGAATTGAGAAAATTCTGTCCCTATTGTTACAAACATACGATTCATGGGGAGATAAAGAAATAGATCAAAGAGAACGCGTGTGTACCTTCCCTTCAAAAAACAGGAACAAATTCACAAAAATTACATTTCATTATATTTACACATATATTTACATATAATAAAATATAATAAATTAATAATTAATAAATAAAATTAATAAATATAAATAATATAAATATAATTAATTATAATTATAATACATATAAAAAATATAATTAAAAATCTAATATAAATAAACCATAAACCAATCAACTCCTATTTCCGTCAAATCATAAATTAGATTTAAGAAATAGGATTTTAGAGATAAGGAATAAACCATGGATAAATCCAAGCTTTTTCTTAAATCCAAGCGATCTTTTCGTAGGCGTTTGCCCCCAATTGGATCGGGGGATCGAATTGATTATAGAAACATGAGTTTAATTAGTCGATTTATTAGTGAGCAAGGAAAAATATTATCTAGACGAATGAATAGATTGACTTTGAAACAACAACGATTAATTACTATTGCCATAAAACAAGCTCGTATTTTATCTTTGTTACCTTTTCTTAATAATGAGAAACAATTTGAGAGAGCTGAGCCTACTCCTAGAACTACAGGTCCCCGAACCAGAAAGAAATAGGCCTATTTCGCAATTGATTGAATCAAAATTCCAATCCGAATCCCCACCCAGGTTGATGTTTTGTTCGAAAAATTCGAGAATTTAGATTGGATTGACACGTCGTAAAAAAATCGTAAGAAAAGAAAAAAAAATAATCGAAAAATGAAGAAGAAATTTTTTTTTTATTGATTATTGAAACGTGTTCATTTATTTTTACTACTTTATCACACTCATATTAATTTTGACTCTACCTTCCCGGAGTTCATTCTCCGGGGACCTCCGTTTAAATTATTCCGGCGGATTCTTTCCAACCTCCCTATTTACTGATCTCATTGGAAATCATGTAAAGACAATTTGTATTTGATATGGCTATTTGTGCAAGTATTTTACGATTAATAAGCAACTGCCTCTTGTACAAATCATTTATTGATCTACTATAACTATAGGATACTCCAATTTCACGAATTGCTGCATTTATCCGAGTGATCCATAAACGACGAAAATTTCTCTTTTGTCGGCCCCTATCCCGATGAGAAGAAAACAAAGCTCTCATTTTTTGTTGAATAATAGTTCGAGTAAGTCTTGAATGAGTCCCTCGAAAGGTTGATGCAAATAAACGAATTTTTGTTCTACGTCTCCGAGCTATATAACCCCGTCTAATTCTGGTCATTGAATCAAATGAAACTTCGATGAATAACTAATTTAATTGATTTATTTTAGTCATTCTTTTCCCCTTCCTGGTTTATTAATAACAAAACGGATTCTTCCGATGTATAAAATAAAAATTCCAATGGCTTTTGCTACTATGACCTTCCCAACCACGATTTTTTTACAGGCATTTCACCTCGAAATAAGAAATTGTATCGATACTAGGTATCAAAAAAAAATAGTCAATTTTAAATTTAGTATTGTATAAAATAAAGTAAAAGGATAAATAAATAGTAACGGTAAATGGATAAAAAATAGTGGGTTCCTTCGTTTCTATGGTTACTTCGTAAACGGTGAGGTCCTCTCTATACACCGGAGTCTTTTCCCCATTAATCAATGTTATTAGTAACTTGTACAGTTCACATTCTTTGACTCTACCCATAAATTATCCAATAATAGATCTTTTCACAACGAGATCTACCCATACAGTAACGGCATTTAATTATGAAAGTTGGCTAGGTAGCTGACCCTGTGAGTCCGTTCTTGCAAGAGCGAGAGCATAATCTTTCTGCTTCTTAAATACCAATTCCCCGCTTAATGGATAACCATTTGCTACCAATGGGGAGTTGCTTATCATCTACAATTAAGGTGATTGGATTTGCACCAATGGAAACCATAAATTTCATACACAATGGAGGTATTTTTTGAATTAGATAGTGAAAATTTCATCCTATTCATCATCGGTAACGGTCATTGATACTGGAATAAAAGTTTCCCCTCTTTTGTTTTGGTCCAGCTCATGCTCTAAACGAGTCGCACATACACCCTAGTACATGTTCCTCGACGCTGAGGACATCCCCGAAGAGCGGGGGATTTTGTGACTTTTTTGATTGGCTGTCTTGTGTTTCTAATAAGTTGTTTAATAGTTGGCATGCTGATTCGTATACAAAAAGGGCTGGTTTAGATCGATCCTAACCAGCTGATTGTGAATTTCTTCTATTCTATTTAATTTCATTTTAACCCGGTAATAAAATCTAAAATCGCAGTTCAGTTCGTTCGAATTATGATTTGAAATGAAATGGAATAAAAGATTTATACAAGATCCCCAGTATTTTCGACTGCTACAAGATCAACAATTCCATGAGCTTGGGCTTCTGTTGCTGACATAAAAACATCCCTTTCCATGTCTTCGGATACAACCCATAAGGGGTTGCCTGTTCTTTGTACATAAACTCTTGTGAGGGTTTCGCGGAGTTTCAGCAGTTCTTCCGCTTCTAGGACAAATTCTCCTGTTTGGGCCTCATAAAAAGAGCTAGCAGGTTGGTGGATCATTACCCTGATGATATAACATAATATAATGAAAGGTTCCTCTATCTTGTACGATCGGGCGAAGGAAAGAGATAAATAATAAATAATAACAAGAAGAAGAAAATAGAAATTATATTATATATAATTATATAATTTCTAATTGAACAACCGTACAGGCATTTTTTGTGCATTGCATACGGCTCCACAATGGAATTTACTTTTCCCTTCCATCGCGAAAAAAGATAACTAGGATCTATCAGATCCAGATCATTAAATGATCCATTTACCACCCTTCCTTTCGGTAGAGTTAAAAAATACTATGAGGGTTCCGTTGCTTTCTATATTGAATTTAGAATTTATCTCGTCTGTGATTCAGCAATCCCAAAGTTTTTTTTGATTCGATCAAAGAAGGAAAAAATTCTCTTGTTTTTTTTTTCAGTTTAGTATGCTTTGATAATATTTGATAATATAAATATTGGAAAAAGAATTCTGGTGTGAAAACAAAACAAAAAAATTGTGACGCTGAAACGAACTCCCGATAGATAAGATAAATCGGAAATATCTTTTGTCTCATACTACTCTCCCGATACAGAATCTCATGTTATGAAAAACAATAAAGGTTTGCTCATACCGAACTCGAAGTGCCATGCTATTATTACTCAATATTCTTATTCATATTCCATATGGCGAAGGCATAGTCTTCTTTTTTCTCTCAAATAAAAACTCATTGGCGCCAAGCGTGAGGGAATGCTAGACGTTTGGTAATTTCTCCTCCGACCAGAATGAAAGATCCCATTGAAGCGGCTAATCCCATGCATATTGTATGTACATCTGGTGGCACAAATTGCATAGTATCATAAATTGCTACTCCGGGTATTACCCATCCACCGGGCGAGTTTATAAACAAATAAAGATCCCTGGTCTCATCCTCTATACTGAGATAGACCATGAGCGCAATAAGTTGGTTCGAGATCTCACTATCAACTTCTTGGCCTAAAAAAAGTAATCTTTCTCGATGAAGTCGGTTGATTAGGACAAAATTTTATCCCTTAGGAACCGTACACGCACCTTTTAATGCATACGGTTCAAAAAAATTGCAAAAAAAAAAAAAGAAAGAATCAATGTGTCGGCTCTCTCTCTTTTTATATTTATATTTATTTATAAATTTGAAAAGGACTTTTATACCTTCTATAAACCTATCAAATTAACCTCTCATTGATGCATTGTTTCATCTCCAAATTAAATTACGATGTAATTTTCTTGTTCCTGAATGGGCCTTTTCAATTTCCTTTTTTTTAGGTTTATGCTCTACTCCGGGTAAAGATCCAACCGATTTTGATTTGTACATATAGGACAAATGATCCCAATACCACTTTTTTTGATACGACTTTTTTTTTTTTTCATTGATTGGCAGTTTGAGATCGCTCATTTGTTATAAATTAGGAATCGTTTATGTATGATACAAGTGGTAATCATAAATCATACCCATATTAACAATTGAGTATTATTTTCTAAACGGAGCCTGGATACTTCATTTTATTGGTCCAATCAAGCCAACCATAAATTCTTATAATTGATAATATTGATATTGAATTGATCCTCAAAAAATTGATCTAATTGCACTTCACGCTCCAAATTCTTGATGGTTCAATCAATTTTTTTGGCGAAGCGGGGGTATCTCGATCGGGGAGAGAACGGGGAAATCCCATATGACCCAATATGTCTGACAAGTCGCACTATACATCAACCCAAACTGCATCCTCCTCTCCCGGATTCCGAAAGGGTACTTTTGGAACACCAATAGGCATCAAATGAAAGACAAAAGGGTTAAGGATTAGATTTCACTTTGATGTGGAAACGTAACAATGTTGATGTGGAGATGTGGAAACGTAACAATGAGTTTATTGTTTTCATAAGATTGAAAAGAAAACGAAATGGATAAAGGAAAAGTCTTACAAATGGGTCGGTCCATTCGAACGATGAACAAGTTTCTATGCATTCGCTCATAGAAAATGGGACGAATCCCCCCCATTGCGTATTGGTACTTATCGGGTATAGAATAGATCTGCTTTTCTTTGTTCCTACGAACAGAATTGTTCCATTATTACCTTACCAACAAAATGGAATAAAATATGAACCCTTGCTGCGAAATAATCCACTAAAAAGCGTAAGTATATAGCATAGTCTTTTCCAATGTGATAAAGTTACATAGTGTCTATTTTTCAAAGGGGTATTTTCATGGGTTTGCCTTGGTATCGTGTTCATACCGTCGTATTGAATGATCCCGGTCGGTTGCTTGCTGTCCATATAATGCATACAGCTCTAGTTTCCGGGTGGGCTGGTTCGATGGCTCTATATGAATTAGCAGTTTTTGATCCCTCTGACCCCGTTCTTGATCCAATGTGGAGACAGGGTATGTTCGTTATACCCTTCATGACTCGTTTAGGAATAACCAATTCTTGGGGTGGTTGGAGTATCACAGGAGGGGCTGTAACAAATCCGGGTATTTGGAGTTACGAAGGTGTGGCCGGGGCACATATTGTGTTTTCTGGCTTGTGCTTCTTGGCAGCTATTTGGCATTGGGTGTATTGGGATCTAGAAATATTCCGCGATGAACGTACAGGAAAACCTTCTTTGGATTTGCCCAAGATTTTTGGAATTCATTTATTTCTCTCAGGGTTAGCTTGCTTTGGGTTTGGTGCATTTCATGTAACAGGCTTGTATGGTCCTGGAATATGGGTGTCCGATCCTTATGGACTAACTGGAAAAGTACAATCTGTAAGTCCTACGTGGGGCGTAGAAGGTTTTGATCCTTTTATTCCGGGAGGCATAGCCTCTCATCATATTGCAGCAGGGACGTTGGGCATATTAGCGGGCCTATTTCATCTTAGTGTCCGTCCGCCCCAACGCCTATACAAAGGATTACGTATGGGTAATATTGAAACTGTCCTTTCCAGTAGTATCGCTGCTGTCTTTTTTGCAGCTTTTGTAGTTGCTGGAACTATGTGGTATGGTTCAGCAACTACCCCCATCGAATTGTTTGGTCCCACTCGTTATCAATGGGATCAGGGATACTTCCAGCAAGAAATATATCGAAGGGTTGGTGCCGGACTAGCTGAAAATCAGAGTTTAGCAGAAGCTTGGTCTAAAATTCCCGAAAAATTAGCTTTTTATGATTATATCGGCAATAATCCAGCAAAAGGGGGATTATTCAGAGCGGGCTCAATGGACAACGGGGATGGAATCGCTGTTGGATGGTTAGGACATCCTATCTTTAGAGATAAAGAGGGGCGCGAGCTTTTTGTACGTCGTATGCCTACCTTTTTTGAAACATTTCCAGTCGTTTTGGTAGATGGAGACGGAATTGTGAGAGCCGATGTTCCTTTTAGAAGGGCAGAATCCAAGTATAGTGTCGAGCAAGTGGGAGTAACTGTTGAGTTCTATGGTGGCGAACTTAATGGAGTCAGTTATAGTGATCCTGCAACTGTGAAAAAATATGCAAGACGTGCTCAATTAGGTGAAATTTTTGAATTAGATCGTGCTACTTTGAAATCCGATGGTGTTTTTCGTAGCAGTCCGAGAGGTTGGTTCACTTTTGGGCATGCTTCGTTTGCTTTGCTCTTCTTTTTCGGACACATTTGGCATGGTGCTAGAACCTTGTTCAGAGATGTTTTTGCTGGTATTGACCCAGATTTAGATGCTCAAGTGGAATTTGGAGCATTCCAAAAACTTGGAGATCCAACTACAAGAAGGCAAGTCGTCTGATCTAACATTGATCTGGTATTTTTCACCGCTATTGGATTTTTATGATTTCACTTTTACATGGGTTACCAGAGAAATCTTGATTTGAATCGCCGCTTTTTCTTTGACTCTTGTCTTTTCTTTATCTGGGAGATGATCCCAAATGAACAGGTGTGGAAGCTATAATTGTAAACCACGATCGGATTTATGGAAGCATTGGTTTATACATTCCTCTTAGTCTCGACTCTAGGAATCATTTTTTTCGCTATTTTTTTTCGAGAACCACCTAAGGTTCCAACTAAAAGGGTAAAATGATTTTTTAGTATCTCAATTGAAGTAAAGTAACAAGCCTCCCAATATGGGAGGCTTGTTACTTTACTTCAATTAGTCCCCGTGTTCCTCGAATGGATCTCTTAGTTGTTGAGAGGGTTGCCCAAAAGCGGTATATAAGGCGTACCCGGTAAAACTTACAAGTAAACCAGATAGAAAGATGGCGACTAGGGTTGCTGTTTCCATTATTATATAATTTCAAGACCACAATGGATCTATGATAAGATCGTTTATTTACAATGGAATGGTATACAAAGTCAACAGATCTCAATCAATGCAATAGGATTTATGGCTACACAAACCGTTGAGAGTAATTCTAGATCTGGTCCAAGACCAAGACAAACTGGTCTAGGAAGTTTATTGAAACCGTTGAATTCGGAATATGGTAAAGTAGCTCCTGGATGGGGAACTACCCCTTTGATGGGTGTCGCAATGGCTCTATTTGCGGTATTCCTATCTATTATTTTGGAGATTTATAACTCTTCCGTTTTACTGGATGGAATTTCAATGAATTAGGTCTATAAGAATCATGAAGTCCGGGCTTTTCAATCCAAAACGAATCACTTAGGACTGGGATTTATAGGTCATTCTGGGAGTTCGACCGTGGAATTCCTTTGTTTCGGTATTTCCGGAATATGAGTGTGTGGCTTGTTAGAATTGATCCTATTGATAGTACAGAGAATGGGTCTGTCATCTTGAGAGAGATGGGTTCTGCCTCGTCGGATATTCATTCTAGTATCTGGAGCACGGAATATATGGAATGAAATAGATCAAGAAAAGAAATATTTGAACTATGATTCATACCTACTATTCAGACCTCGCGACCGGACTCAAAAAAAATTTCAAAGATTTCATTTATAATTATATTCTAGTTATAGATCAAAGGGTTTTTCTTCGTTCAAAATTCTTTTTATGCTTATTGGTTTGCTATTTTTGACCGACGGACAAAAGTTTCTCTGGATTTTGAGTCATTTCATCTATTCATTGAATAAGTGATGATCAAAGGGTTCTTACTCAGAGAACCTTTGTGCTTTGCTTAGCTTGGGGCTTTATTCAATCATCGTGGTTCTATTATGAATCTGAGGTTTCAATCGACTCATAGGGTCTCAACAAGAGAATTCCTATCAATATTATAATTATACAAAAAAAGAATTAAAAAAAAAAAAAGAAAAATAGAGACAGAGAAAATTCAAGAGGCCTGTAATGATCAACATAAAGACGGATGCGCTGACTTGATATTTTGGCATTATCATCACAAAACAAAGAAGAGCTTCGGGTTTTTTTGTCCTTCGTATTTTCAGAGAAGATTGAATAGGGTACTAAGAAGATGTTTCAAACTTCCTATTACTTATCCGTTGCAACCAG